GCAATGAAATACTATTACTCCTCCCCAAAATGATTGATTACAAATATCTATGATTCATATTCTCTATAAAGGACCGGAAATGCCTTGCTTACGTATCATTGGAAAGTGCATTAACATGAATACGGCAGTAAGAAGAGGTAATACAAAAGTATGTAAACTATAAAAACGAGTCAAGGTAGATTGTCCCACACTAGCGCTTCCGCGCAATAACTCTACCACCGACGATCCTATTACAGGAATAGCGTCGGGTACACCTGTTACAATTTTTACTGCCCAATAACCAATTTGGTCCCAAGGTAAGGAATAACCGGTTACACCAAAGGATGCAGTCAATACACCCAAAACTACACCTGTAACCCAAGTCAGTTCGCGAGGTTTTTTAAAACCACCGGTGAGATACACGCGAAATACGTGCAAGATCATCATTAAGACCATCATACTTGCCGACCATCGATGAACTGATCGGATTAACCAACCAAAGTTAGCCTCAGTCATTATATATTGAACAGAAGCAAAAGCCTCCGTAACGGTCGGACGATAATAAAAAGTCATAGCAAAACCCGTCGCTACTTGGACTAAAAAACAAGTAAGTGTAATTCCTCCTAAACAATAAAATATATTGACATGAGGAGGAACATATTTACTAGTTATATCATCGGCAATCGCCTGAATCTCAAGACGTTCTTCGAACCAATCATAGACTTTATTGAGATAGGTAAACCAAAGGACCCCCCTGAGAACCGTATATGAGAATTTCATCTCGTACGGCTCAAACAAAAATACTAAAATACTATTTATTTGGAAAACGGATATGTGGAATAGAAAGTTTTAAACTTCTTAACTTAATCCTATGATTCCAATCTTTTTTGAAGATAAAAAAAAATGGAAATCCAAAAGGTATTCTTTGTGTTTATAATGCCAAAATTTCAAGTCGGCTCACTGGTCTTTTCTCTTGATCCTTACTGGCCTCTTGAATATTCTATTATTCACCTCATTTTTTTTTGTCTGTATTTAATACGATACGATTTTACTGTTGTTTTTTTATTATTATTGATAGGAATTTTCTTGTTAAGACCCTATAGAATCAATTCAAAAACCTCAGATTCATACCAGAACCACGATGATTTGCAAAAAAACCTTTAATCCAAGTCCAAAAATTCCCTGAGTAAGAACTGCTGGATCATCACTTATTCAATGAATAGATATAATGAAAAAAAAAATACAAAAAAAAAAATTATTAGGATCGTCCATTGATCAAAATAAAGATAAGGGGCGGCAGTTTAAAAGAATAAAAATCGTTCTATATTTATTTTTTGAAATTTATTATTCTAACTCTTTAATTTTTTTTCGTCCGGTTGCGAGGTCTAAATATAAATATTAAGTATGAATCATAGTTCTAATACTTTAGAATCTATTTCTTTTCTATATTCCGTGCTCCAGATATTAGAATAAATATCTGACAGGGTAAAGCCATCTCTATCAAGATAAGAAAGATGACGTATCCTTTTTATGTTCTGTACTATCAATAGGATCAATTGTAACAAGTCACACACTCATATTCCGGAAATACAGAAACAAAGAAGTTTCGCGGTCGAACTACCAAATAAAAATGGAATGGTCTAAAAATCAACGACCTAAATGCTAAGCTAAACTTTACTTTCTATTGAAAAACTAGTTAGTTGGTTCTTGTGAATCTAATTCTCTAATTAGAAATTTGGTCCAGTAAAATGGACGAATTATAAATCTCTAAAATAATAGAGAGAAATACCGCAAATAGAGCCATTGCAATACCCATCAAAGGGGTAGTTCCCCATCCCGGAGCTACTTTACCATATTCTGAATTCAACGGTTTCAATAAATCTCCTACAACAGTTCGTCTTGGACCAGATCTAGAACTACCCTCAACGGTTTGTGTAGCCATAAATCCTATTTTTTTTTTTCATTGAGATCTGTTGACTTTGTATACCATTCCGCTGTAAATTACCCTATAGATCCATTGTAGTCTTGATATTATATAATCATGGAAACAGCAACCCTAATTGCCATCTCTATATCTGGTTTAATTGTCAGTTTTACTGGGTATGCCTTATATACTGCTTTTGGGCAACCCTCTCAACAACTAAGAGATCCATTCGAAGAACATGGGGACTAGTTGAAGTAATGAGCCTCCAATATTACGATATTGGAGGCTCATTACTTCAATTGAGGTAATTCAAAATCATTTCGTCTTTTTAGTTGGAACTATAGGGGGTTCTCTAAAAAAGATAGCGAAAAAAATGATTCCTAAAGTCGAGACTAAGAGGAATGTATAAACCAATGCTTCCATAGATTTGATCGTGGTTTACAATTATAGCTTTCATACCTGTTTTGGGGGATTATCTCCTGGACGAGATTTATATAGTTCCCTATATAAAATTCAAATAACAACAAAAAAAGTCGAATCGAAAAGGAACAAACCAATTTCTATCAGACTGCCTGTTTTTTTGTAGTTGGATCTCCA